GCCCTGAGTGACTCTTGGCTGCCTTCAACGATAGACGCAATTACTTTTACTACTCTATTCTTACGAAACGAGCCAATAAAGAGTGGAAATAGAGACGGATTTGAGACTACCGACGTCTTTAGTGCTAATACATAGAGCAGCCGGGTAGTGGAAAGAGTGTTTCCTCCTTTTCTCCGTGTGTATTGAATGATGGAATGAATAGAGCCGCGTAGCATAGCGAATGTTGAAAGCTTTGCGTAGCGTTCTTATTCTTAATGAAGAGTAGTAGTCCATTTTTGTTAGAAGTAGAATAAGCAGCTCCTCTCTGTTTCGGTGTAGAGCGATGGCTTGTGTAGCGATCTGGCAGGAGCTCTTTCAATACGCCGCCTTCGCTTGATTATTCAATGAATGAATGTAATGAATGCGTTGTTGATAAAGAGCATAGCGGGCGGGGGCTTCCTGATCCGCTTTCGACTTTCCCCATTTGTTTCCACGCACGGATTCTTCCACTTTTCATCTTTCTGGCCGGCGTCTGGATTCCTTCTGCTTTCGTGCGTGCTGATGCTTTCAGCCTTACTCAAATAGGGGATAGGGCCAATAGGATTTCATAGGGTGGAGAACATTTTTTGGGAGTCGATCTAGATTCGAATGCAATTGGCACACTGAACTCCTAGTAGGAAGAAAAGGAGTTCACATTAGGGTATCCAAAGACCTATATCTTCTTTATATATTCATATAATCCCATTCGTGCACAAGACAGGAGAGAGACTTGACTACCACCAGCAGGAGACAGGACTCAAGTCCTTAGTCACTCCGCGTACGAAGAACCGCTTAGCAAACTCCAAAGCACCAACTGACGATACTAACTCTTTTTCTAACGAAATTTGGACATTCCAGTTACGACATTAGCTCGCGATAACGCTCAGCCATCCGCTCATCTCCGATGACGATATCGTCATCGAGGATAGCGTAGCGTGTAAAAAGAACTCCTTAGGCTGCTATGAACCAAATCACCAAATAGTGAGTTAATGCGAAAGCAGGCCGAGCTCCGTAAGACGGGCTTACCTGTTACAAAACAAACTTTACCTCGAGGAATCCGAGGACGAGAATTTCGAATCGTCGTAAAATCGTAGTACTAGTAAAAGTATAGTAGGCAGACTTTCACAATAGTCTTGTCCACGAGCAAATCAATGTGCGATAGCGGAAAATCCTCTTTGGGAACATGCTTTTTTGATATTTCAAAAATCGATGCATACGCGAACACGTCCATCCTTCTTGGGCACGAGGACGATGTTCGAAATCCAGTCAAAATAATCTACTGCCTTAATGAAATCAATATAAGAGTAAGAAGACAGGTGAAGAATAGGCAAGAATCAACCTCTTCCGGGCGAGGTTTTGATAGATCGCAGAATCCGAAAAGCAGCTTCTAAGTGAGATGATCTCGGCTTGTCCATAAAAATCGGCTGATCACTTCCCCCTATGTTGTAAGTGTAAACAATGTCAGCGATAATTAGTCAAGTAGAAAAGGCTCCCAACAAGTTTCCTGTAAGTAGATAGGCCATCCAATAGCTCTCCCGTTAAGGGAATTTTTAGATCTTGTTCCAGTTTGCATGCAGAAAGACCAGCTTTTGACAAGAAATCTATTGCATACTTGCATTGGGTTCCAAACCTCTTTGCGACCTCATCACTTCAATCTCCAGAAAAGACTTTGAGTTTTCTAAATTTATCTGGGTTCTTAATGTTTTCTTAAGCTCATTTATCGAAGCTAAGTCATTCATTACTAGAGAAAGCAATGTCATCCACATAAACCAGAAGAAGGGAGCCTCTGGCTTCGACCTCCTTATAAACATTGAATGATCCGATTGACTTCTTTGAAAACCGGCTCCTTCCTCTACTCCTATTTTTGCTTTTATACATGCTGAAGTACCTTTAAAACCAAGCTCTTGGTGCCTGCTTTAGCTTGTCGGAGGTCGTAACGTAAATCGCTTTCTTGAGCTTGCATACTAAGTGAAGATTCCTAGGAGAAGAGAAGCCTGGAGTTGGAGGAGGCTGAATAGAAACAATTTCATTGCCTCCCTTCCCTTATGTTGTTGAAAGGCATTCTTCACGTCAAGTTGAAGGCAACTTTTTGTTTGATTGCAGCCAAGGCAAGAATGCCACGAATGGTGGTCATTTTAGCAACCCGGGGCAAATGTTTCTTCTATCTCTAAAGGGGTTCGACTCAATATTCTTGAAGGAATCCTTTAGCTACTAATCTAGCTTTGTATCTTTCTACTGAGCTATCTGTTTTATGCTTGATCTTGTAAATTCACTTGCAGCCAATGGCTTGTTTCCCTGCAGGCAATGAGACTAAGTTTTCTTCTTTTTTTCTTGCATAGTCTTTCTTCAGCAAAGAATTCAGGTTCATGAGAAGATTGAACTGACATGAGGTAAGCTCGATGTTTTAGAGAAAACGATTCATAAAATAAGAAAAAAATCCTTCAACGGGATAAGAAACTTGAGAAGATCAACGAACCTGAGAGAAGGATCCAGAATCTAATCTAAGGAAGCGACTGGAAGGAAAGCAACTGGGCTAGACTGCGGATCTTCTAGAGTAGTCTGACTTTGGGAAACAGACTGTAATCGCCGCCGAGAAGAAACATGCTGTTCCGGGTGACTGGAAGCCTCTAAGGTCAGCTGAACAGGCTGACAATCGGCGGAAGATGCTGGGTAAAGCTGCTGGCCTGAAGAGTGAGGCTGATCCATAACATCAACTGCAGAAGAATGAAGTTCGAGTTGATGAACAGGAGAAGGCCATAATACATCTCCATCACCATTCTCCTCCAGGGCTTCTTAATTAAGAAAAGGAAAATATGAGGTGACCTCATTAAAGAGAACATTCAAGGATACATCGAGTCTCTTGGATTTCACGTCATAGCATCTATCTATATTCGGACTGAGCATATCCAAAAAAGACACAAGTGCTTGCCTTGAGGACAATTTCTCTCTTAACTGCCCAAGAATATGAACAAAACAAGTGCATCCAAACACTCGCAAATGCCTATAGGATGGTGCTGCCCCAGTAAGAAGTTCGTGAGGTGCCGCTGTAGCTTCTTTCCTCTCTCTTCTCCCCAAAAACAAAAAAAGGAAAAAGGAGAGAGATGTCCCGTCCTTTCTTTATGCACATTCATATACATAGCCAGACACAAAGGTGTACAATCCGGTCAAAATCTGCGGTTCTTTAAGTGAATGAACTCTAGGTTTTCTTACTTGCTCTAGTGGCTGGCAAAGGCCAACCGAGAGGGGAGAACGAATGGCTCAGGAATCGACCGGTTCCGAGCAGATTCGTGGAATTATTGTAGAAGAATTTGATTATCGTAGAATAAGAAGAGCCGTCTTATGAAATGACTTAACTTAAAAGACGGATTCCGCTGCTGCAAGGCGAGAGAGCAACTTGTCTGGTCTTGCGGTGCACTCACTCCCGTTACAAGAATGAGATGAAGCTTTTTCTCGACTGGAGACCAATACCCCTTACAACTCGCACCAATAGCGGCACTGAGCGGCCGGAGATTGATTGAAAAGCCAGCCCGCCTCTTTAGGATTGTGATAAAGAGCACACACACGGGACCTGACCTACTAATCATCATCTCATCTAGCGCGAAGCAAAAAGAAAGGTCCCCCTTCCCGGCCCCCCCTAGCCACCTACCTACTCGTGCTCGTAGCTCGATCGGAGGTCAAGAGTGTGGTCCGGCGGAAAAACAGAAGTCGTCCGTATCAAGTGATACGTGAATTGCTCAGTAGTGCTTCGCCACTACCGTAGCTGGCGGAAATAGCTTAATGGTAGAGCATAGCCTTGCCAAGGCTGAGGTTGAGGGTTCAAGTCCCTCCTTCCGCTCCTGGCTTCGTCGTTTAGTGGTAAGGAGTGGAGTAGGCGGCGAGTAGAGTGCATAAGTTTTAGAGTTAGAGAGAGGCAATGAAATTGAAGTGGGATGTGGAATGTGATTGGTGATGGATGGTGGTTATGAAATAGGTTCGGGATCATCTCGCATCTAGATCTGCTGTTTTTTCGGGAGGGAACAAGAGAATGAGGTTTGTTTCATTTTTAAAGAAATGCTTTTCTATGATCGACACGAGTTTTAGACAGCGTCTTGAACTCTGGGACCGCACTCTGTATGTCGGCCTCAAGTTCCTCGGCTAGGCAACTACTAATCCTTCTTCTCTTCCTTCTCGCCTTTCTTCTAAAAAAGTCTTTTTTTTCCTGACTTGTTCCAAGTCAGTGAATTGGCATTACCTTACTCTAAAGAGTCAGTCAATTTCATTGCCTTCGCCTTCGGCTATTACCGGCTGGAAAGGCTTGGCTCAACATTGGATTTGTTTGAAAAGAACCAAGGATGGCGTTCATTCAATCAAATCTTTTATGCTAACTCAAACAAATTACTGTCTTTGGAAAGAGTTGTTCCCCGCATTCTTTCCTTTCTACTGGTTTTTGAAAGCTATAAATCTCCTCTTCCCCCATATTTCTTATCCTTCTCGCATCGGTTCTGCATCAGATGATGAGCCCATGCGAAAACTTTCTCTTTGATTTTCGCTCGATAGGTAGGCTATTAGATTGAGTCGAAAGCCTACCAAGGCATAAAGGTTCCGATTTGAGCGAGAGCCCGAACGGGGGACGCGAGAACATCTTGATCGAAAGCTCCACTGTTCTGAATAGTGAAAAAGACTTTTCCAAATTCGATCAAATCGATCGAGAATCTCATCATCTGTTAGGTGGGCTAACCGACCGACCGAGTTGGGCTGAGCGCCCATGTCACAGAACCTTTCTCTAGCCAAAAATCCCATTTTTTCTCGAATCGGAGCGGATCCAATTCATTGGCAAATGAGAAATCTACCGTTTTAACACTCAGAAAAACCCTAGAAAAAAAGAAAAAAAAGTAACTAAGACAAGAGCTAAGTAAGCAAGCAAGAAGGAGAGGCTAGAAAAGGCAAGGGGCTCTCCATCTCTAGGAGGATTGTGTCCACGATCTGGTAATCTAAGCTTTGCT